TTACAATTCTGTATATTCCATTTACTATAGAAGTTCCCAGGGAATTCATTAGAGGAATGTTTCCAATAAAAATAGTTTGTTCTTGGATATCTCTACCGCTTTTCCAAATTAATCCCGCGGATACATAGAGTTCAGAGGAATATGTAAGTGATTCATATATGGCATCTTTTTCTTTTATCGGGGGTTCTACCAATTGATATGTTTCCACAAATAATTGAAATTCGATTTCTTGATCTGTATCTTCAATTTTTGGAAACTTATAAAGTTCGTCTGTTAAGCCCCGATCAATGAACCTACAAAACCCTTCAAATTGTATCTGATTCAACCCGGGTATTGTAGACATTTCTTCATTTCCACCCCCAAGCATTTTCAATTTCCCCATTTCTTTTATAGAAAATATCCCACGATTTGCTGTCATTCTTCATCGAATTACATGAATAGATTTAGCAATAATGGAATTTCTGTTCTTTTTATACTGAATCACATGAAATTTGACCTAACTCCGTGTATGAAATACCTATTATGAAAAGAGGAATAAATAGAATATAAATTATAAATGGAAACAAATTCAAAAACTCCAGAAGTCTAGGTGGAGTTTTTAAAAGAATATCAAACTAAAAAATTTCCTCCATTTCTTCCATTATTATGATATTACATATTCCAATTCGATTGGATACCAGAAAAAAATCAAGCACGATAGTTTCTTGAAAATTCCATATAGGGTAGAATTCCATATAGGATAGATATTATATATATACGGATAAGATACCCGATTAGATCCGATCCGTGTAATCAATTCAATTTATGTTCTAGGGTTTACATATACTGACAGTTGTTGTTATAATTTAAATGTAAATGGAGGAGAATTTTTTTTTTTTCAATTTCAATAAAAAAGCAATATTGATATTGATTAGTTATGTATCAATTCCTTATTATTTCACTAAGAAAAAACTATTTTAGAGTAAAATTAAAGAATAATTCAGGAATGAATAGGTTAACTTAACGGTTCTAGTTTGTCCTGAAATTTTGTCTTTTGTGACTGAAGGTGCACTTTTTTTTTTTTTCAATTGAAAACAAAAAAAGGGGGCCTATTCTCATATATTTTTTATTTATTTGTATCGTTTTGGCGGCATGGCCGAGCGGTAAGGCGGGGGACTGCAAATCCTTTTTCCCCAGTTCAAATCTGGGTGTCGCCTGATCAACAAGAGAATTGAAATAGTTTATTCCGTTTTGCTGATAGAGAAAACTTGACATTTTTTCAAACAGAAGCAAGCCAAGCGGGGTAAAAGGACTCTTGAGACTTGTTTGATGCTTAGAATTTAGGTTTGTTCTCTAAAAAATGCTGTAAATCGTGTCGTCTCGGATTCAAAGAAAAATTCTAGTAGTGAAAAGGAAGCGATAAATCTTAAAATGATAGTTCTTTCACTCTACTACTACTGCAGTGTCCGTTTACTGACCGGGTCTTGAATTAGATTGGATAAAGGGATAGGTCGGACAGGAAATTCTAATCTAATCCCATTTTTAGTTGGGGAGGGGGTGGAAGAAACCTTGTATACAGACTCATGAAAGTATATATATGATCGCTCCCGCTTTAATATTAGTTAGATTGAATAACTAATTGGATTTCTTCTTTTTTTATTTAAATAATTCTATTCGGCAACCTCTAGTCAAATAATTAATTTACTCGGCTGTCTTGCGATTGTTTTATAGAACGAATCGGGAGCGGGAGGCGATAAGGATTAGATCTAAGACTTATGTTTTATTTTGTGTTCTTTTTATATTTCTGCCCCCCCCAAAAAAAAAAATCGATAAAGAATGTTAATACTTCAATAATACAATAATATTTGAATGGTTAATTTATTTGGTTGCCCCCCCCAAAAAAAAAAATCGATAGTCTATCTAGGGAAGTTTAGGAGTGGGAATAGTAAAAATAAAATGCATCTCAAATACATTATCAGATACATTACAAATAGAATCCGACCCTTTTCTTTGTATTTTTTCTTTTTATTTTGCTTTAATATTTCTATTTTCTTCATCTCCTATTTTCTTCATCTCCTTTACTTTTAATGTTACTTTTTTTATTTTTAGCGGCTAAATAATTGATGTTGATGTACACGTTACATAGTTCATGATGCAGAACTTTTTCAGTTCATCCTATTGGCTCGGCTCATCCGAAATAAGTATAATTAAGAAGTATCATTCAAATTTGAGAATCTTAATAAATCCCTACCCTAATTTGTTTATTTCTCCCTTCCATAATAATATATGAATGAGACCTCAATTATTATTATTCGGTTTGATTTTTTTTTTCAATTACTTTGTCTGATCTATAAGACGACAATGTACAGATATTTCTTAAATTAAATATCTGGGGTTGGAGAAATGCGGATTAGTTTCTTCTTTTTATCTTTTAGTGAGCATCTTGGATTTCATAAAATTTGGGGGCGATATAATCTTTACGCAAAGGCCATCCTATCCAACTTTCGGGCATTAAAATACG